TGTTAGTGTACGGAAAGACTGTAGTCTAAATGGTAGGGATAAAAACATTCCTAGTTGGAGTGATGCTGACAGTTCTAATTACAGTAATCGCGATCGGGGTGTCGAGAGCATTCGGAATTTTAGCGCTGATAACACTTTTTTAATTAGGAATAGTAATAGGGATTGTTATTCCATATATTTTGATATTGAAAATCAATTTTTTGAGATTGACAATGATCATTCGTTTCTGAGTGGACTGGAAATTTCTTTTTATAGTTATCGAAGTTCGAGTTATTCTAATAATGGATCTACTAGGAAAGATCCCCGATATCATACTTTGATGTATGATACTAAAGATAGTTGGAATACTCACATTAATAATTGTGTTGACAATTATCTTTGTTCTCAAATCGATATTGATAGTTACATTTACAGTTCCATTTGTCGTGAAGGTGAAAATAGTAGTGAAAAGAGGAGTTCCAGTCTAAGACCTATCACAAATGATCTTGATTTAACTATAAGAGAAAGATCTAATGATCTCCATATAACTCAAAAATACAGGCATCTGTGGGTTCAGTGCGAAAATTGTTATGGATTAAATTATAAGAAATTTTTTAAGTCAAAAATGAATATTTGTGAACAATGTGGGTCTCATTTGAAAATGAGTAGTTCAGATAGAATTGAACTTTCGATTGATCCGGGCACTTGGAATCCTATGGATGAAGAGATGATCTCTCTAGATCCCATTGACTTTCATTCAGAGGAGGAACCTTATAAAGATCGTATTGATTCTTATCAAAGAAAGACAGGATTAACCGAGGCTGTTCAAACTGGTACTGGTCAACTAAATAATATTCCCGTAGCAATTGGGGTTATGGATTTTATGTTTATGGGAGGTAGTATGGGATCCGTAGTAGGCGAGAAAATTACACGTTTGATCGAGTATGCTACCAATCAATTTTTACCTCTTATTCTAGTGTGTGCTTCTGGAGGAGCACGCATGCAAGAGGGAAGTTTGAGCTTGATGCAAATGGCTAAAATTTCTTCTGCTTTATTTGATTATCAATTAAATAAAAAATTATTTTATGTATCAATCCTTACATCTCCTACTACTGGTGGAGTGACAGCAAGTTTTGGTATGTTAGGAGATATAATTATTTCCGAACCCAACGCTTACATTGCATTTGCGGGTAAAAGAGTAATAGAACAAACATTGAATAAGACAGTACCTGAAGGTTCACAAGCGGCTGAATATTTATTCCATAAGGGCTTATTCGATCCAATCGTACCCCGTAATCTTTTAAAAGGCGTTCTTAGTGAGTTATTGCAGTTCCACGCTTTCTTTCCTTTGAATGAAAATGAAATCAACAAGTAGACTTTTTCTCTTTTTCTTTTTCATCGCTATCACTGATTACTAAACAGTAAACCTCTATAACATAAAAGAGCACTCTTTTTTCCGCAAAATCAAATAAAGCAAGAAGGCAAATAAACTGAAATCCGAATTATAATGATTATAAGATATCTTTATAACAGGTACAAATATTAAATCGAGGTATTCATTCTATGACAACTTTCACCAGCATACCCTCTATTTTTGTGCCTTTGGTAGGCCTAGTTGTTCCGGCAATTGCAATGGCTTCTTTATCTCTTCATGTTCAAAGAAACAAGATTTTTTAGATATGATGGATCCTCTTCTTTGTATTTATTTTTCAAAACTTAGACTTGGATCATAACACAGATATATATTTTGTAGACTATGGGATAACATGGTACTTCCTCCGAAGATAAAGGACACATAACCGAAAGAGTTCTTAATGCGTGCGTAAACATGAAGATATATGTCTAAATCAATTACATCTATTTGAAAATGTAGCAGTAGTGGTATCAGGGCGGGTGACTGAAAGAAAAGAAAAAAGGAATTCGATGAGTTACTCTTAAGAGTTCACGTCCGAGAGTACTAGTTGATGAGCGTTACTTCGGAAATTGAAAAAAAAGTAGAGTCAAAGCCCTTTTGGTTATTCTCCCAATTCCAATAAAATACAACATGAATTGTCGATCAGAACGTATATGGATAGAACTTATAGCAGGGTCTCGAAAAACAAGTAATTTCTGCTGGGCCTTTATCCTGTTTTTTGGTTCATTAGGGTTCTTATTGGTTGGAACTTCTAGTTATCTTGGCCGGAATTTAATATCTTTATTTCCTTCTGAACAAATCATTTTTTTTCCACAAGGGATCGTGATGTCTTTCTACGGGATTGCAGGGCTCTTTATTAGCTCCTACTTGTGGTGCACGATTTCGTGGAATGTGGGTAGTGGTTACGATCTATTCGATAAAAAGGAAGGAATAGTGTGTATTTTTCGTTGGGGATTTCCTGGAAAAAATCGTCGTATCTTCCTCCGATTCTTTATGAAAGATATTCAGTCCCTCAGAATAGAAGTTAAAGAGGGTATTTATGCTCGTCGTGTCCTTTATATGGAAATTCGAGGTCAGGGGGCCATTCCGTTGACTCGTACTGATGAGAATTTGACTCCACGAGAAATTGAGCAAAAAGCGGGCGAATTGGCTTATTTTTTGCGTGTACCAATTGAAGTATTTTGAAATGAATTAAAGAATTTTTTTTATTTTCTATTTTGAGAGTTTGTGAGATAAGGGATCTCTTTCATCTCGAAATACGAATAATATTCATTGGTTAAAGCAGCCTCTTGGGGTGGGGTGTATTCATTGAAAAGATGTAATTGCTTCGAATTGGAGCAATTGAACTGTCCTAGAAACAGTGTTTCCTCATTCGACTTTCAAATGTACTTTGATTCAAAAGTCAATTTATTAATTCTTTCTAAATCTAAATTCAAAAGAAAAGGCTAGCCACTGAATCAAAAACAAAATGGGGATAGATTCATAGTCTCGCTACTTTGTAAGAAAAGGAATAAAACTTATGTTTGCTAGAACTATTAGATTGTATAGAATTGACGACGTGGGTTGATTAAAAATTCACAGACGAAAAATGGAAAAAAAGAAAGCGTTTACTCTCCTTTTATATCTTGCATCTATAGTCTTTTTGCCCTGGTGGGTCTCTTTCTCATTTCAAAAAAATCTAGAATCTTGGGTTACGAATTGGTGGAATACTAGGGAATTCGAAACTTTTTTGAACGATCTTCAGGAAAAAACTATTCTTGAAAAATTCATAGAATTAGACGAGCTCTTCCTCTTGGAAGAAATGATAAAGGAATACCCGGAAACACATTTACAAAAGCTGGTGGGAATCCACAAAGAAACGATCCAATTGATCAAGATGCATAACGAAGGCCATATCCATAAGATTCTCCAGTTCTCGACAAATATAATATATTTCCTTGTTTTAAGTGGTTATTCTATTCTCGGTAATCAAGAACTTGTTTTTCTTAATTCTTGGTTTCAAGAATTCCTATATAATTTAAGCGACACAATAAAAGCATTTTCTATTCTTTTATTAACGGATTTATGTCTAGGATTTCATTCGCCCCACGGCTGGGAACTATTGATTGGTTCTATTTACAAAGATTTTGGATTTGCTCATTCTGAGCAAATTATATCTGGTCTTGTTTCCACTTTTCCAGTTATATTAGATACAATTTTTAAATATTGGATCTTCCGCTATTTAAATCGTCTATCTCCCTCACTTGTAGTGATTTATCATTCAATGAATGACTGAAAAAGAATCCACTGATCCAATTCTACTCTTTGTGATTTTGTACATAAGCAAAACGTCCAAAATCATACTTCTTTTTTTATCCCCATCCAGGGGATTTTGATTCTTCTTAATATTCCATATTCCAGTAGAATTATTTCATTTCAGTAAATAGCAGAATCTTGGATAGGGAACCATATTAGCGACCTACCTCATTTTATTGTATAAATTTTTGGAATCAACCATTGGACCATGCAAACTAGAAATAACCTTTCTTGGATAAAGGAAGAGATTACTCGATCCGTTTCCGTATTGCTCATTATTATATATATAATGACTGGGGCATCCATTTCAAATGCGTATCCCATTTTTGCACAGCAGGGTTATGAAAATCCACGAGAAGCCACTGGACGTATTGTATGCGCCAATTGCCATTTAGCAAATAAACCCGTGGATATTGAGGTTCCGCAAGCGGTACTTCCTGATACTGTATTTGAGGCAGTTGTTCGAATTCCTTATGATAAGCAACTTAAACAAGTTCTTGCTAATGGCAAAAAAGGGGCCTTGAATGTGGGGGCTGTTCTTATTTTACCGGAGGGGTTTGAATTAGCCCCCCCTGATCGTATTTCGCCTGAGATAAAAGAAAAGATGGGTAATCTTTCTTTTCAGAGTTACCGACCTACTAAAAAAAATATTCTTGTGATAGGTCCTGTTCCTGGTCAAAAATATAGTGAAATTGCCTTTCCTATTCTTTCCCCCGACCCCGCTACTAAGAAGGATGTTCACTTCCTAAAATATCCCATATATGTAGGTGGAAACCGAGGAAGGGGTCAGATTTATCCTGATGGGAGCAAGAGTAATAATACAGTTTATAATGCTACAGCAGCGGGTAGAGTAAGCAAAATTATACGAAAAGAAAAAGGGGGGTACGAAATAATCATAGCGGATGCATCGGATGGACATCAAGTAGTTGATATTTTACCTCCAGGACCAGAACTTCTTGTTTCAGAAGGCGAATCTATCAAACTGGATCAGCCATTAACGAGTAATCCTAATGTGGGTGGATTTGGTCAGGGGGATGCGGAAATAGTACTTCAAGACCCATTACGTGTCCAAGGTCTTTTGTTCTTCTTCGCATCGGTTATTTTGGCACAAATCTTTTTGGTTTTGAAAAAGAAACAGTTTGAGAAGGTTCAATTGTCCGAAATGAATTTCTAGATTTACGGATTTAGTAAACAAGTTCGTAAAAAGAAGAAAGCTTTTCTTTATCATTTATAGAACGTAGTCAAAGAATACCGTATCAACTTTGATGGAATACTAAAATAGAAAAAGAAAGGTTCTATTAAGATAAAAGAA